GTGAAGAGACGGCTACAATAATTAGCCTTGGACAGTTTATTTGTGAAAATGTGTGTATAGCCAAAACCGGACCACACCTAAAATCGGGTCAAGTTATCTTTGTTCAAGCCGATTCCGTAGTAATACGATCAGCTAAGCCTTATTTGGCCACCCCGGGAGCAACCGTTCATGGCGATTATGGTGAAATCCTTTATGAAGGAGATACATTAGTTACATTTATATATGAAAAGTCGAGATCTGGGGACATAACGCAGGGTCTTCCAAAAGTGGAACAAGTGTTAGAAGTGCGCTCGATCCATTCAATATCGATGAATCTAGAAAAGAGGATTGAGGGTTGGAACGAATGTATAACAAGAATTCTTGGAATTCCTTGGGGATTCTTCATTAGTGCTGAGCTAACTATAGTGCAAAGTCGTATCTCTTTGGTCAATAAGATCCAAAAGATTTATCGATCCCAGGGGGTGCGGATTCATAATAGGCATATAGAAATTATTGTACGGCAAATAACATCAAAAGTATTGGTTTCAGAAGACAGAATGCCTAATGTTTTTTCACCCGGAGAACTAATCGGATTGTTACGAGCAGAACGAACGGGACGCGCTTTGGAAGAAGCGATCTGTTACCGAGCCATCTTATTGGGAATAACAAGAGCATCTCTCAATACCCAAAGTTTCATATCTGAAGCAAGTTTTCAAGAAACTGCTCGAGTTTTAGCAAAGGCAGCTCTCCGGGGGCGTATCGATTGGTTGAAAGGTCTGAAAGAGAACGTTGTTTTGGGGGGGATGATACCTGTCGGGACCGGGTTCAAAGGATTAGTGCACCCTTCAAAACAACATAATAAGATTCCTTTGAAAACAAAAAAAAAAAATCTATTCGAGGCGAAAATGAGAGATATTTTGTTTCACCAGAGAAAATTTGTTGATTCGTCCCTTTGACAGAATTTCCACGATACATCATAACAATCATTTATAGGATTTACTGATTCCTAAGAAGGGAGTAATTCCTTTCACTTCATTATTTTAGTAAAAGTTCTTGCGGCTCCAGCTGGATGACATTCAATATCATGTACCCATGTTCCTATACGTATATCGGCTAATGGTACGCAATTCCCTATTTAAAAATTTAAAATTTAGATCAAGTATCTCGTATCTATAAGCAGGGGGGCGCGGCCAAGAAACAGCTAGCGGACTGCCCCCTTCCTTCCATTCGGCGTTTCTTCGCTGTGTGAACATATGTATGGGCAGGTCGCAATAAAAGTGGCTAGTCAAAGGTTTAGGCCAATCGCAATTTATCACCATCTTGCCCGTTTCCAATTGATGACTGGCTATTATATAAGTGTTGACCTAAGCCCCTGTGCTGGCTCGGCTCCCGAGAACCGTACGTGAGCTGCCTCGTACGGCTCTTCCTAAGAACTTGAAGTCCCTCTCTCTTAATATAAAAAAATGAATTTACAAGCCCTTTTCAAAAAGCTTTTGCCCCTCCGGGGGCTATTAGAGAAGCAGCTTCGTTCCTTGACTTCTTTGCTGAGTCAAGCTTCCTTGTTCCTTAGTGTAGTCTCGGTCCATAGTTTAAGACTTCGCCTAGTCTATATCCACAGCTGACCTTAGTCCGTACTTACGCCTTTCCCTTTGTATTTGTATACGGCTAGGCTAAGTGTTACTTTGTAACCTTAACGTACTTTTTACTGTAGCATAGGCTTTCGTCGGGCTTTCGTCCCTTCGCCTATAGACGGCGGCTTGGCTTCGATATCGCTCATGACTTAGTGTATAGAGCCGTGTAGTCGTCGGTTTTACACCACAATGCCTTATGATTATGATATAGTGGTCGGCCTTTCGAATGCCTCCTTCCTTTTTTTCTGAGGAAGCCCCTTACAACTAGAATATAAAGAACAGGGGGCTGTTCACCTTTGGGAAGTTAGCTACTTAAGTACTACTCATAAAGTAAAGGTCATAAAGTAAAGGCGAACGGCATTCTGTTCTACAGCTACTTTCTGTTCTACAGCTACTTAATATTAGCTACTTAATATTCTACAGCTATTAATAATATATTAAATTAATATTTTTTTTATTATATTTAATTATATTTATTTACATTTATATACTAAATATATACTAAATATAAATAGTAAGTATATAAGTATAATACTAATAATAGTAAGTATATAAGTATAATACTAATAATAGTAAGTATATAAGTATAATACTAATAATAGTACTAATACTAGTTGTAATAAGTAGTAAAAAAAGAGTACTAATAATAGTTGTAATAAGTAGTAATATAAGTGGTAATAATAGTAAAAGTAGAACAACTTGTCGTACTACTGAAGTACCTAAGGTGAACAGGGCTCACGGGTCGGGACGTCCGGCAGAATGCTTGGCCTCCTGCGCTGGAAGCGACACCCGAAGGGTGCGCTTCTGGCAGTTAGCTTCTAGCACTATATAATAATAGATAATAATAAGTATTGGGCATTCTGAGCTGGAAGGGGGCAAGCAAATGAAATGAAGGAAGGCATTACGGGTCGACTACAAGAAGCAAAGCTTCGTAGACTCTGCAAGTCACTTATAGAATGCCGACTACTATTTTCCACTTAATATTTATACTTAATAAGGGAAGGGGAGGGAAGCGAAGCTTCGCGAGCTTTAAAGATTAGCTCGGTTCTCGCCTGGATCGATTAAGTAGCTCAGGCCAGCCCCTTGGTATGCTAAGATTATTATTACGTGATTAATCCACTCACTTGACTAGAAAGAGAGCTTCTAGCAAAGAGTTCAATCGATAGCTTGATAAAGAAAAGGGAATTTTTCTTAAAAGTTGGCGAGGCATGGAAGCCCAAGCAGACGATAACTTTTTATTCATTAATAATTAATTAATTAATAGCCGTTACATACATGGGAAGTACGCCCACTTGTGCACGCATAAACAAAGGAGCCAAACAACTAAAGACTACATTAGAAAGTTAACTAAAATAAAAACATATTAAAGACGTAGAACAACATGAAAAATAACAAAGAAAGCCTTGCAAGACTACTTATTTAAATCTTAGAGATCTTCTAGTTTTGATTTCCCCTACGGTTGTTCTGGGCCCCCTGCACAATGAGCGCGTCCCTTTCTTCAAGCAGCTCCCTCTTCCTTTCATCAAGCTCACGAATGCTATCCCGAATTGCTAGCATCCTTTTCGCAATTTCTTCAGGATCTATGGGAGGCATGTGCTCCCAGAAGAGACCCAGAAGTTGCTCCTGCTGGAGCTTGGCGTTCGCCACGCGTTGGATTGCTTGATCTATTTGATAAAGTCTTGATACGGTAGCTGGATCCATCTCCCTTTGGTTTGCCAAATAGAGAAAGAAGCTTCTATTTATAGGCGTTGGAGGCCCTTATATTATGTATTATGCTTAAGGCCTTTCTTATTATTAGTAATAATTCTTGTCTTGATTCCGTAACATGGTTCAAACCTGGCTTTTCGTGAATATGGAACCCCATCCACTAGATTTTGCTGAATAATTGCCCTTTCCCCGTACGGATTTGAGTACGAAAGGCCCACCCCAAACAGCGAATAGGACTTTCTTTTTCGCGGGTATCGCCACGCGGCTTAATCCCGATCACTCCTTCAAGAATAGGAAGCAATAATAGAGCGAATCCGTCAGAGAGTACTCCCTCCCCTTTCTTAAGAGATAGAGCAATCGTCACTCGACAGCTCAAAACTGACCAGTACAAAACCATGCGATCTGTCCTCGTTTACGTACCCCACTGGCACTAGCCTAACATCCTTTCCTACCCCAAGCCAGTGCACCCACTACTCCCCCTACACTATTCCTCTCTACAGGCCCTTTTTCTCTCTCTCTCCTCCTAAAAAGAAATAAACCTCCTCGCACCTCTCCAGGATGACGTCTTACAGATCCGGCCAGCTCGACACTCACCTTCCACACTTAGTATGGACTTAATTAAGTCAAAGCCCTTACGCTTTCTGGATAAGGAGAGGTTTTTAGTTACATGCTCTTTCCTGAGCTATAATTTTGCAATAACCTTTTCCTTGTTCGTGACATTATGAGAAAAATTTGCATTTTTCTCTCCTTCCTCTGAATAGTGATCATGAGACAGACCAGAAATCGGTCAGCATATCTAGCCCGCATTTAGGATACCTCAGATGTAAGAAACATCGTTTAATTGCCAACAAGTACCACAAATTCAAATCAAGAACATTATTGTCAACGGAGATTTTTATATAAAAATAACCTGCATTTGTGGTTTCCTTTTTCCATAAACCAGTAAAGGGAGCGAAGGAAGGGGAAGCTTGGATTCTGAAAATGGAGCTGGTTGTTTTCCATGAGATGGCGCTGTGTTAGGGTTACCAGTGGGAACGACCGAGACCTACTTTAGGGAGGTCTTTCGGCTTGGACATGACGTTTGCTTGATATTGGGCGGAGGGGGCTTGCTTGGAAGCGTGAAGTGAGATATCAGATCGGACGCCCATGGTTATACCGGCTACACACCTTATCTTCTTGCTTTCTCAATCCGACCACATCAAGTAGAGACTAAACATCCATTATTTCATAGTTTTATGTTATTAATCCACCGTAGTTGTCTAGTTCACTTGTAAAACTAGTTAATCTATTAATTGACTCTATAGGGTAATACCTGGCCGATGCTTACACACCTCTAAAACTTTCCACAAAAGCCTCCGCTATGAGGTCAACTTTATGTAGGCAGTAGGTAATCTAGAGTGATTTTGGTTATTGAGATATCCCTCTGTCGAACACATGTAGAATGAACATGTAGAATGAATTAGTGTTTTTCCTTTATAGGAAGCTGGAGATTGTATAAATCATGGTATGGCTGGAGGTGGTGATACTCATATACATGACAAGAGTACCACAAAAATAAAAATATATTAGAATATGTACCCTACCTATTTTCATCCAGAAAGATATGAAAATATGTACCATACAAATGACCGTCAAATTTGTGTAGATACCTATCGTCGTTTTCATATTATGATAGGGTATCTC